AAGACAGGATTAACCGAGGCTGTTCAAACAGGCATAGGGCAACTAGACGGTATTAACGTAGCCATTGCGGTTATGGATTTTCAGTTTATGGGGGGTAGTATGGGATCCGTAGTCGGGGAGAAAATTACCCGTTTGATTGAATACGCTACTAAAGAATTTCTACCTCTTATTATAGTGTGTGCTTCCGGAGGGGCACGCATGCAAGAAGGAAGTTTGAGCTTGATGCAAATGGCTAAAATATCTTCTGCTTTATATGATTATCAATCAAATAAAAAGTTATTCTATGTACCAATCCTTACATCTCCTACTACCGGTGGGGTGACAGCTAGTTTTGGTATGTTGGGGGATATCATTATTGCTGAACCCAATGCCTACATTGCCTTTGCGGGTAAAAGAGTAATTGAACAAACATTGAATAAAACAGTACCCGACGGTTCACAAGCGGCTGAGTATTTATTCCAGAAGGGCTTATTCGATCTAATCGTACCACGTAATCCTTTAAAAAGCGTTCTGAGTGAGTTATTTCAACTCCACACTTTCTTTCCTTTGAATCAAAATTAAAAAATTAAGTTCAATTATTTTGAGCAAACAAGTAATTAGTTTATCGGAATCCAAGTCAAAATTAGACGAATGGGGTTTTCTTTGTTGACATAAGATCTAATTGTATAAAGAATCAAAAGTCACAGAAAATCGAAAATCCGCCCCCTTTTCTATATTCCTGATTATTGATAAAGAAGCCTCTATTAACAAGATAAAAGATGAAATTCTTATTTTCGTAAAACAAATAAAAAAAGATCTTCTTCTCGTCATATATAATTAAAATCTAGAAAATATAGAATTTTTTATCTTTCTATATCTTACGATAATCCTATTTTGAATAAGAATCCCTGCTGGATGGGATTCTAACAAAACCTTCAATATAAATATAAATAGAATCTAAATAAGTAGAATCTAATTCATTTTTAAGAAACTTTTGGCTTAATAAATGAAATTCGAAGACAAGAGCAAAAAATGAATAAAATAATATCTCATCCATATCCTTTCAAATCCTTCATGTAGAAAGATAAAAAACTACATTATACACTCACTTAGATAGATACTTATATCTATAGATATGAAGTAATAATCATTCCAATTTATAATTATCAAATTATAATAAGTAAGATATCCTTATATATAATAAGATATCTTTATATTATACTTTCTATTATAAATAATAAATATAAAATATAAATAATAATAACAGGTACAAATAGTAAATCGAGGTACCCATTCTATGACAACTCTTAACTTTCCCTCTGTTTTGGTCCCTTTAGTAGGCCTAGTATTTCCGGCAATCGCAATGGCTTCTTTATTTCTTCATGTTCAAAAAAACAAGATTGTTTAGAGCCGATGGCACAAAATCTAATCTATTTTTTTTTTATTGACGTTTGTATCATAACACAGATATCCATTTAGCAAAATATGGTATAAGCGGCTTCCGCCGAAAAATTCTTATGTCTCCAGAAAATGCTATTTTCTAGTTATTTTCAAATAGACCCGAATCGGCGGATGGCTGAACTGTAACGTTGGTCTATCTATATGTATGTGGCTATCTTTAGTGAGATCATACGAAGGGTATGTTATTAGTTTAGATCTAACCAATTTAATGAATTACTCCTAAAGGTTCACATCAAACTAATGCTAGTTGATGCGAGTTACTTCGGAAACAAACGGACTAAAGTCAAATTCATTTGGGGTATTCTCTTAATTCCAAAAAAAGCAACGGGATCAAGTATGAGTTGTCGATCAGAACATATATGGATAGAACCTATAAAGGGGGCTCGAAAAACAAGTAATTTCTGCTGGGCTATTATCCTTTTTTTAGGTTCATTAGGATTCTTGTTGGTTGGAACCTCGAGTTATCTTGGTAGAAATTTGATATCTTTATTTCCGTCTCAGCAAATCGTTTTTTTTCCACAAGGAATTGTGATGTCTTTCTATGGGATCGCGGGTCTTTTTATTAGCTCCTATTTGTGGTGCACAATTTTGTGGAATGTAGGTAGTGGTTATGATCGATTTGATATAAAAGACGGAATAGTTTGTATCTTTCGTTGGGGATTTCCTGGAAAAAATCGTCGGGTCTTCCTCCGATTTCTTATAAAAGATATTCAATCCGTCAGAATAGAAGTTAAAGAGGGTATTTCTGCTCGGCGTGTCCTTTATATGGATATCCGAGGCCAGGGAGCCATTCCATTGACTCGTACTGATGAGAATTTTACTCCACGGGAAATGGAACAAAAAGCTGCTGAATTGGCCTATTTCTTGCGTGTACCAATTGAAGTATTTTAAGAAATGAGCCGATAAATGAATGCTTTCTCAGCAGGAGGGCAAAAACGCAAGAATCCTATTTTTCTAGAACATAACTTAATTCAGGTTTCTTCAGAACATTCATTCGAGTCAAAGCAGACATATATGGAACAAGTATAAAAAAACTCTTTTGGGGATCTTTTATATGTAT